AAAAAGATTCTATCAATATATTGAAGTAATACTTCGAATTTCCACAAAAGAGAATTTTTTCTTTCAATACTTACTCCTCATTAGTTAACAATTCTAATGATTAGATTCGTATGCTTAATTCTGATAGTTAAGGTCAAATGATTATTCATCAAATTTTTTGTATTTTAATTAAATAGGAGGTATTTCTATGTTCAAATGGCGGTGCAATTTTGTATTTTCCAATGAGAAGGTAGAACATAGGTGTGGGCCAAGTAAATCAATAGATAGTGTTGATAGTATTGGACATACAGATAGAAGTGAACAACCTATTCTAAACGATATGGAAAAAAAGGTTCCTAGTTGGAATCGTATTAGTAATTATAGTTTCAATAATGTTGATTATTTATTTGATATCAGGAATATTTGGAGTTTGATCTCTGATGACACTTTTTTTGTTAGGGATAGTAATGGTGATCGTTACTCTATATTTTTTGATATTGAAAATCATATTTTTGAGGTTGACAATGATAGTTCCTTTATGAGTGAACTAGAAATTATTGTTTCTAGTTATTTGAATAGGGGGTCTAAGAAAAAGAATCATACATGTAATGATACTGAATCCAGTTGGAAAAAGAACATTATTAGTAGCATTGATAGTTATCTTCGTTTTGAAGTCAGTATTAATAGTTCTATTTCGAGTAGTACCAACAATTACAGTGAAAGTTACATTTATAATTTCATTTGTACTGAAAATAAAAATAGTAGTGAGAGTGATCGTTCTAGTATAAGAACTAGTCAAAATATCGATGATTTGGATATTAGAGTAGAATCCAATCATAATGATAATCCTTTCCATAAATTCAGACATTTATGGGTTCAATGTGAAAATTGTTATGAATCACATTATAAACAATTTTTTGGTGAAAAAATGTATATTTGTGAATTTTGTGGATATCATTTGAAAATGAGTAGTTCAGATAGAATTGAACTTTCGATTGATCCCGGAACTTGGGATCCCATGGATGAAGATATAGTATCTGTAGACCCCATTGAATTTGATTCACCCGTTGAATTTGATGAAGAACCGGATTCTGATAGAGATCATATCGATTTTTCAGAAGAAGAACTGGATTCTGATTCTTATATAGATCGTATCGATTCTTATCAAAGAAAGACAGGTTTAACTGAAGCTGTTCAAACAGGCATAGGTCAACTAAATGGTATTTCCGTAGCTATTGGCGTTATGGATTTTCAGTTTATGGGGGGTAGTATGGGATCCGTAGTAGGCGAGAAAATTACTCGTTTGATCGAATATGCTACTAATCGATCTCTACCTGTCATTATTGTGTGTGCTTCTGGAGGAGCACGCATGCAAGAAGGAAGTTTGAGCTTGATGCAAATGGCTAAAATTTCTTCTGCTTTATATAATTATCAATTAGATAAAAAGTTATTCTATGTAGCAATTCTTACAGATCCTACAACCGGTGGAGTAACAGCCAGTTTTGCTATGTTAGGAGATATCATTATTGCTGAACCTAATGCAACCATTGCATTTGCGGGTAAAAGAGTAATTGAACAAACATTGAATACGACAGTACCCGAGGGTTCACAAACATCTGAGTATTTATTCGAAAAAGGTTTATTCGACCCAATAGTACCACGTAATCTTTTAAAAGGTGTTCTGAGTGAGTTATTTCAACTCCACGGTTTCTTTCCTTTGAATCACAGTTCCAAAAATTAAAGTATAGCACTAGATTCGTTTATTTTATTTGTAGCGAACAAAAATAAATATTTAATTCATCGTAATCGTAATTAAAAGAAACAATATATATATTGTTTTCCTTGTTGACATAAGTTCTCCTTGTAGATAGACAGAGGTTTCGGATAATTATATTTTTTCTTTTGTTTTTTATTTATAATTATTTATTTAATATATTAATTTAATATATTAAAATTCAAATAATATTAATTATTATTTTAACTTATATTATAATATTCATTATTATATTACTTATTATTTAATATTTAAATATATATATATATATTCTAAATATTATAGTTTCTATCTAATCATATAGCTAATAGAATTATAGTTGATATTATTTATCACTTAAAAATAATATTATTTACAATATAATAATAACTTGATATTACTTATGATAGATATATCCTAAATAAGCATAAGAGGATATCTTTTTAATAGATAGAAATATTAATAGATAGAAATAGTAAATCGAGGCATCTATTCTATGACAGATTTCAACTTACCCTCCATTTTTGTACCTTTAGTGGGCCTAGTATTTCCGGCAATTGCAATGGTTTCTTTATTTCTTCATGTCCAAAAAAATAAGATTGTCTAGACCCAATGGTAATGAATCTTATCAAGTGATTTCAACACTGTATGATAATACGGATATTTATTTCGTGTAATATGGTATGATATGTGGCTTTTGCCAAACACACAAGTGAAAGAACTTTTATGCGGATATATAATATCTGTATAAATGCATGTATATGTGGATATAGCTTGTTCAAAATGAATTAGCGAATATAAAAAAAGGAAAGTCAATGTATCTAACTAATTACTCCCGATGTTTCACATAACAATAGTGCTAGTTGGTGAAAGTGACTTCGGGGTCAAGAAAGGTAAAGTCAAATTTATTTGGGTTATTCGCTCAATTCCAATCGAATGTAACTGAATGCAGTATAGTATGAATTGGCGATCAGAACATATATGGATAGAACTTATAACGGAATCTCGAAAAACGAGTAATTTTTGCTGGGCCTGTATCCTTTTTTTAGGTTCACTAGGATTCTTAGTGGTTGGAACTTCCAGTTATCTTGGTAGGAATTTGATCTCTGTATTTCCATCTCAGCAAATCGTTTTTTTTCCTCAAGGGGTTGTGATGTCTTTCTATGGGATCGCGGGTCTGTTCATTAGCTCCTATTTGTGGTGCACTATTTCGTGGAATGTAGGTAGCGGTTATGACCGATTCGATAGAAAAGAGGGAAGAGTGTGTATTTTTCGTTGGGGATTTCCTGGAATAAATCGTCGCATCTTCCTTCGGTTCCTTATGAGAGATATCCAATCAATCAGAATAGAGGTTAAAGAGGGTCTTTATACTCGTCGTGTCCTTTATATGGAAATCAGGGGCCAAGGAGCCATTCCCTTGACTCGTACTGATGAGAATTTGACTCCACGAGAAATTGAACAAAAAGCTGCTGAATTAGCCTATTTTTTGCGCATACCAATGGAAGTACTTTAAAACGAACTCGAACTAAAGTAAAGAATAAATATCCTCTCAAGGTGGGGAAAAGAACTTGCTAATTCCCCTTTTTAATAAAAGGCAAGTTTCCTGATTCTTTTATACTAGAAGTCTAATCTAACTAACTAATCTAATAATTAATTTATAGATATAAATTAATCAAACCTATCCGAACATATATTTCGTAATACATAATTCATCTTTTTAGGCCCATGATTTTTAATTGATACCCTTTTTCTGATTATACAGTAAAAGATTTCGTTTCGAAAGAATTAATGTAAGTTTTTTGGTCTCGAAACTTGATTCGTTACTTAAAGTGGGTTTTGGAGTATTCATCGAAAGGAACAAATGAAAATGAAATTGGTTTGAATTTGCCCAATTGAGATATCTGAAATATATTACAAATAAAAAGGAAAGGGATAGATCCAGAGGTCACTACTTTGTTATACAACTCGTGCTTCAGAGAAATATCAGATAGAGTCGACGAATGAAGCAGGTTCATTAAAAATTAAAATTAAATTCACAGATCAAAATGAAAAAAAAGAAAGCATTGGCCTCCCTTCCCTATCTTGCATCTATGGTATTTTTGCCCTGGTGGGTCTCTTTCTCTTTTAATAAATGTCTGGAACCTTGGGTTACTTATTGGTGGAATAGCAGACAATCCGAAACTTTTTTAAATCATATTCAAGAGAAAAACGTTCTAAAAAGATTCATAGAATTAGAAGAACTATTCCTATTGGATGAAATGATAAAGGAATACCCGGAAACACATATACAAAAACTTCATATAGGAATACACAAGGAAACAATACAATTGGTCAAAGCATGCAATGAATATGATCTCCGTATCATTTTACATTTCTCGACAAATATAATCTGTTTCACTATTCTAAGTGGTTATTTTATTCTGAGTAATGAAGAACTCGTTATTCTGAATTCTTGGGTTCAGGAATTCCTCTATAACTTAAGTGACACAATAAAAGCTTTTTCGATTCTTTTAGTTACTGATTTATGGGTCGGATTTCACTCGACCCGTGGTTGGGAACTAATGATAGGTTTGGTTTACAACGATTTTGGATTGGATCATAACAATCAGATTATATCTGGTCTTGTTTCCATTTTTCCAGTTATTCTAGATGCAATTGTTAAATATTGGATTTTTCATTATTTAAATCGTGTATCTCCTTCGCTTGTAGTAATTTTTCATTCAATGAATGAATAAAGAACTCATTTGATCTCATCATATCAATAAAATTAGAATCCTTCTTCCTTTATAAATAAATAGAAATTAAGCATTTAATTAAAAATTTTACTTAATTCCTTATACTTTCATCTGCTCAAGGTATTCATCGTATATTCCAGTACAATTATTCTAGTACAATGCCAGACTCGTGTATAGGTAACTAGTATAGTTACCTATCTAATTTATTGTAGAAACTCCGAAATTAATGATTGGACATGCAAAAAAAAAATGCTTTTTCTTGGGTAAAGGAAGGGATGACTCGATCCATTTCTGTATCGATCATGATATATGTAATAACTCGGTCATCCATTTCAAATGCATATCCCGTTTTTGCGCAGCAGGGTTATGAAAACCCGCGAGAAGCAACGGGACGAATTGTATGTGCCAATTGTCATTTAGCTAATAAACCCGTGGATATTGAAGTTCCGCAAGCTGTGCTCCCTGATACTGTATTTGAAGCAGTTGTCCGAATTCCTTATGATAAGCAACTGAAACAAGTTCTTGCTAATGGT